TATTCCATTTGAATCTACCATATCTAACTGAATAAGATTTCTCGTAGATCTATCCCATTTTTCGGGTTAATGAAAAGAAGTTAATAAAATGAGTTTCAAACTTAAATCTTAAGTTTGGATTAAAAATCCGGTTTATTTTAGTTTTATCTTTTCTCCCACCTTCAGAAAAATAAAACATAGACATTTTGCCTATCATTAGAATTTTCTGAAAGGTAACTATCTCAGTTTCATATCATATAGAAATTTATATAGAATTTTTGAAAAAGACTTTCGAAAGGAAAGACTTACTATCTTTGGGATCTGATCCTACACCGCTGCTCAATATCTTAGTGGATCGACTCTATTACATAAGTGGATTCCTAACATTTGTCTCACATCATGACATAAGTAAGCAGTTATTTTTGTATCGGCGCAAAACCTTACTAATTGATCTTTACGGTGCTTACTCTATCAATTAGATCCTTTACCCATAGAATAAAACAGCTAGGCATATCTATTTCTTCATATTTCAACTTCTATGAAGTTTCTTTCTTTTCTACAGCTGATAAAAATCGTTGTTTTAGACAATGCATATGTAGAAAGCCCTTTTTCTAGTATTTACTAGTGAATTTGATCTTTATTTACTTTTTATTTCTATAGTGGAGATAGTCGCACGTAATGACAGATCACGGCCATATTATTAAAAGCTTGTGGTAAGAATGGGTTTCGTTCGAGCGCTCGAAAATAATATTCCAAAGCTTTCGTGTGTTCTCCGTTACTTGTGTGGATAAGTCCTATGTTATAGAGTATATAACTTCGGTCATAGGGATCAATTTCTAGTCGCATAGCTTCATAATAATTCTGTAAAGCTTCCGCATAATTCCCTTCGGATTGAGCTGACATCCGTTACGGTCGTCATTCAATTCACAGAATCTCCGTTACAGAACCGTACATGAGATTTTCATCTCATACGGCTCCTCCCTTATGTGCATAATGATAAAATGATAAAGAAGATGAAAATCTTCTCATTATGAACTAAGTAGGGCTAGTGTTTTTACAAGAAATCTCTAGCCAACCTTCCTGCAAGAGATCTTTTCTTAACATCAAACGTATTGTTACTAGAGAGAAAAGATAACTCCAACAATTTCTTTGTTCTCAACGCTTCCCAATGTCCAGGAATTAGTCACTTCAACAGCCTTCGATGGTTATACGGGTATCCAAAATACAAACGAGATGGATGTTTGTTGTCCCAACCATTCTTTTAGTCCCAAGCTTGCTAAAGAAGGGGATAATTTATAATATAACAAAGTTTTTGTGTTGTTAATTTCTAGGTGTAGTGCTTCTTCCCCTCTGCTACCTATTGGTTAGGATTGACCCGTAATACCGAACCTATAGGTATAACCTTTCGCTCAATACTAGAATCGAGAATTTAAACATAGCATCTGAGGCTGCATTAATCGAGGATACACGACAGAAGGAATTGTTCTATTTCCAAACTTTACCTTCTACAAGCGTAGATTTTTTTCTTTTTTTCCCGATCACGAATCATGTGTATTTCTCGTAAAACCGAGAGTCAAAAAAAAGTCAAATCGCACCATCTCTGTAATAAGTAAATGCCTCTTTTTCTCCTGAAGTTGTCGGAATTATTCGTAATAAGATATTGGCTACAATCGAAAAGGTTTTATCAATAAAATTTCCATTTATCCGCGATCTAGACATAGGTAGCAATCCATTCTATCATTGTTCTCATTACTTCTCGGGGGAAAATGATCCCACAAGGAAAAGAATTTTACAGTACGAAATAACATAAAAACAGATTCATTATCATTAAAAAATATGGCCCAATATTAAAAACAATATTCAAATTGTTCTTTTTTACATTACAGGAACAGGAATTGATTGATAAGAATTAAGAACTAAATATTGGGAACCGCATTGGATTCCATCTTACTGGAATAGTCTATCAACGAAAGAAACTATTCTTATTTGATTGAAGTTACAGCTTAGAAAAACCTAAGTTGATTGAATTATGATACAAAGAAGAAAAAGGATCGAATCGAGTAATCATTGTATGATGAAAATGGGCCCATTTTTTTGTGTACTTAGCGGATATCACTAGACAATCAACTATAAAAAAATTGTTTATCAATTTGTATTTTTAATAGATAGATGGGATAAGGATTTTTGTTGATAACAGGCCTAAAAAGCAATTTGAGAATTCTTCTGGTATGGAATCGTAGTCTAAATAGAATCATGATCTAAAGATATCCATTAACCATAGTCTATAAAATATAGAACCCTAGCTCAGTCGATTCGTTAGAATTTCTAATTTATTGATTTAATGCGGTCGGTATAGTATAAATAGATTAAATAGATAATCAGAAAAAGAAGATAACATTGTTTTTGCAAACATGAATAGAATTTTTTTAATAGTTTTTATAAGAAAACAATTTTCTATTTTTATCGCTTTCTATTTAGAATTGATTGGTTGTACCTACCCAATAATCTAATTCTAATATGAATAATGAATTATTCACTCGATTTTCGGTTTTTAGGTCATAATCATTATGTAGGAGAGATGGCCGAGTGGTTGAAGGCGTAGCACTGGAACTGCTATGTAGGCTTTTGCTTACCGAGGGTTCGAATCCCTCTCTTTCCTTACCTTCACCTAATTTACCGATCTTACTAACCACAATAGATCAATAGATATAGATCAAATAGCAATATATGACTATTCCAACAGTTAGACCTTTCTTTGATATGGATTCTCTATTCCTAATGGCTGTGGTACGGAAAATACTGTTAAAGAAACGAGTAGACAAGGAATGAAAATATCCCTCTCGGTCTATGACACCTAAATGGAAGAAAAATCCGGAGCAAACCCTTAATTTATCTTAACCTTAGGTTAATTTACTTCGCCGAAAGGGAGGAAAATAGGTTATATTAGTTTAGTCTTTCTTTTTGTTAGGTTTAAGTCTGACGAGAATAATATTCTACAACCAGCAATTCATTTATTTTCAAACCGACCCATTTACTATCTATTATTTGATTGACTAATCCTTTATATTGGAATGGTTGAAGAGTCAAATGGTTTGGCAATTCCTCCTGAGGGGATGAATCGAGAGAATTTTGAATTAGAGCTCTAGATTTTTGTTCATCTCTCGCCGCAATAGTATCTCGGGGTTTGCAGCGATAACTTGGTATATCTACTATACGACTGTTGACTAAAATATGTCTATGGTTAACTAATTGGCGAGCTCCCGGAATAGTCGGGGCCATACCCAACCGAAAAAGGATGTTATCCAGACGCATTTCAAGTAATTGTAGTAAAACCTGACCTGTTGACCCCTTTGCCTTTCCGGCGAGACGAACGTATTTAAGTAATTGTCGTTCTGTAAGACCATAATGAAAACGCAATTTTTGTTTTTCTTCTAGGCGAATACGATATTGGGATTTTTTCCCAGAACGCGATTGGTTTCTAAGATCACTTCCAGCTCGGGGCCTTTTATTAGTTAGCCCTGGTAAAGCCCCCAGGCGACGTATTTTTTTGAAACGAGGACCTCGGTAACGCGACATAAAGACTCCTTATTTATAATTAATTATTAATTAATTCTTATTGATGAAATTTCATTCTACAGAATAAATCTAAACTAAAAATGAACTAAATTCTAAATAAAGCAAAATTTACTGAAGTATTATTCTATTATTAATATTAATTAAAGAATAATGAGATGAGTTGAATAAATATCAAGTTTCCGGTTTTCTATATATAGAAAAGGAAAAGGATTCTGTTTATGAGATAGTTGGAAATTCCTATCCTATCCTATAATCAATGGCTTTTGCGAAAAGAAGAATACATTTTTTTTTTTTTCACTTTGATTTCAAAGATGCATTATCAATCATGTAAAAAAGAAAATAAATAGAGAAAAGCCGACTATCGGAATCGAACCGATGACCATCGCATTACAAATGCGATGCTCTAACCTCTGAGCTAAGCAGGCTCACATAACATAAATTCGACATGCAGAGGAATTCAATAAACTCTTAGAATCTTTGTTATTAACTATTTTCATTCTTGGCTATTCATATTCGCTATTTATAACATAATTCATATTAAATATGAAATTCATTATTATTATTTTAATTATTAATTAATATTAAATTATTAATATTAAATTAATATATTAATAAATTAAACATAAACAATAGAATAATTCTAATTTCAAATAATAATAACTGTTAAATATTATAGAACATAAGATTAATCTAGCGATATATAATTTCAATTTTTTTATTATTTTAATTTTTTTATAAAATAATATAAATAAATTATCGACCGTTCAAGTATTTTCAATTTCATGGGTAAATGAGTGGAAGAGAGACAGATGTATAGGGTATGTATCCACCTATATTGAATTGCGGATACAGAAATGATAAAATCGTTTTTGATTGGACCGAATACGAGCCTCCTATAGAAGATGAAAGAAGATACACAAGAAATCACAAAGAGGAGAAAACACTTTTTCGAGACAGGCATCTATCTAATGAATTGAACGGTTCCGGTATAAATGAAAGAAAAAAGGGACGGGATCACAATGAGATTTTCATCTCAAAAGGGGGATATGGCGAAATCGGTAGACGCTACGGACTTAATTGGATTGAGCCTTGGTATGGAAACTTACTAAGTGATAACTTTCAAATTCAGAGAAACCCTGGAATTAATAAAAATGGGCAATCCTGAGCCAAATCACGTTTTCCGAAAATAAGCAAAGGTTCAGAAAGCGAAAATAAAAAAGGATAGGTGCAGAGACTCGATGGAAGCTATTCTAACGAATGGAGTTAATTGTATACATTGGTATAGGAATCCTTCTATCGAAACTTCAGAAAAGTGAAGGATAAGCCTGTATACATAATACAGAAGAATTGGTGTGAATCGATTCCATATTGAAGAAAGAATCCAATATTAATTGATCAAACCATTCACTCCATAATCTGATAGATCTTTTGAAGAACTGATTAAT